AACAATGATAAATAGATATGAATAGAACAAGAAAAGAAGGAAATAAAAAAACATAGTATAGAAAAGATATCCAAAATGATATAGAAATCACTATCCTACCCTTAGTTTTTATTTCCTTAATTTAATTAATTGTATTTCGTTTGATTAGGGTAAAGTTCCTTAAAAACCTCTGCTTTTTTTAAAATATCCTGAACAGTTCCTGTAGGCTGAGCGCCTCTTTCAAGGAAATAGAGAATCGCGGGAACGTTTAAATAAGTTTGATTCTTGATAGGATCATAAAAACCCACTTTCCGAAGATCTCTTCCTTCTCTTCGGGATCTAACATCAATTGCAACGATTCGGTAGACGGCTCATTGGGATAGATGTAGATGAAAAAGAACCCCCCCCCCCTAGAACCGTATAGGAAGTTTTCGCCTCGTACGGCTCGAGAAAAAAATGATTAGAAGTTTTGTCTATGGATAAAATTAGAATAAATAGAAAAGGAATCCGTAAAATAAATGAGTCTATAATTTAAAATTTAACTCATAGTTATTTTTTTAGCTTCCTGAAAAAAATCATTTGTACTCATAACTCAAGTTCAATAATTCTCAAATATCTTAAAGAAATTTAAGATATTTTTTTATTGAGTGGTCTTTAACCCCTCCTTTTTTGTCTCGTTTAAAATCTATTTTGATTCTTTATTCGGATCCGTGAGACAATTGAAGTGGTGTTTACTTGTTCTGGGATCCTTTATCTTTGTTTTAAATCATTGGGTTTAGACATTACTTCGGTGCTTATTAATCCTTTCAAAATGGTAGCAACATACCCCTTTTGTGATTTCTTTCTATCAAAGAATCATATGGTTGATTCGTGCGCGATACACTGTGGATCGAAAAAGTTTTAACCCTTCCAACAAAAATTTTTTTTTGCTCGAATCGGATCCTTTCGATTTATATATCGAAGATATACTTACGAAGTTGTTCCAATTTATTGATTGGCATTAACCCTAGATCGTTGCCCCTGAGAAATTAATAAATACTTTCTACCCGAGCTCCATCATGCACTATTTACATTACAACCCAAAAAAAAGAGGGGTTCTAGTAGAATAGAACAAATGACGTCGAGCCAAGAGCACTTTCATTCCTATATAAAATGGTGGATGTAAGAATAAGAATCCACAGCGGATCGTGTCCTTCAAGTCGCACGTTGCTTTCTACCACATCGTTTTAAACGAAGTTTTACCATAACATTCCTCTAATTTGGAACCAGTATGGAATTGATTCAATTATATTATGGAATCATGAATAGTCATTGGTTCGCTCGGTACATAGACATAGTCATTTATATTTTTTCTTATCTATCTACATAGATAATAAAGATTTTTCTGAAGAAATATTAGCAAGACCCCGGCTTTTTTTGTATGAATGGAACATTTTTCTATAAGTATCGATCTCAAAAAAAATATCTAACAGAAATTCCAGAAATCTAAATATAGAAATAACATAACTAATAGAAATAGAAATCACAGGAATAAATAAATTATATTTGACTCTGCCTCTTCAAGTGACTCAATAAGATAGACTGAGCCATTTCCACCTTCCCCAAGATTCAATCCATAAGGAATCATTACAAATCTTGCTACTTGAAAAAGTTTCCTACTTCTGCATCATTATTTGAATCAAGTTTTGCAGTAAAAACTCTATTTTATTATCATAATAAAAAATATTTTCGAATGGAATTGTCAATGATGTAAAGCAAATAAGCTAAATAGATCGAACAATAAAAAGAAATATTATTGTTAAATATTTCAATTTTAATATTTTAGGGATGCTCATTATTTTTCACAAAAATAGAAAGACTATTGTGACTCAAATAGGATAACAATACATACCTATAAGCTAAGCACTTCCTCTTTTATATGTATTTTCATATTTTGTTTAGCCTGAGATTAAGTAATCTTTCTGCAACTGTGATCTATGTCTCATCTTATCTTTATCTGAATCAGAAAAGGTTTCAGTTATCAGTTACTTTTGCATTTGAATGTCATTTGAACTCGATTTAGTTCAGTTTGTGAAAAACTTAGATATGATTCCGAAAAGAATCATTCAAAATTAAAAAAAGAAAGAGGAATAATATTCTATCCAATATTAGACCTTTAAACAGAACCTTGTTGAACAAAAAACAAGTATTCAGATACAACGGATATGCTCTGGGACGGAAGGATTCGAACCTCCGAATAGCGGGATCAAAACCCGTTGCCTTACCGCTTGGCTACGCCCCATTTCTACTTTTATTGGATACTAATAAAGAATAATATTGGTAGTAAGTGTTCGTCAATTCCAGGCTAAACTATCTATAGAAAATCTTTATTCTTTATAGAATCTATTATAGATTCGTGCTAGGATTTTGACATGTGTATATCTAGAATTCAACTTAATTTATTGATCATTACATATAATTCAATTAAGATATTGTATGAAAGTATGATTTCTTCTATTCTCCTTTGAGAATTGGAGGATTTTTGATTGAACGGAAAAAGAAGGATTTTTTTGTCTACCCTACTTTCTTTATTTTTCCTTATATCAATAACTCAATCAAAATGCAATTATCTCGACGAAAAAAATGTCTGTTATGCTTAATATCTTTAGTTTGATCTGTCTTAATTCTGCCCTTTATCCGAGTAGTCTTTTCTTCGCCAAATTGCCCGAAGCCTATGCTTTTTTGAATCCAATCGTAGATTTTATGCCAGTCATACCCCTGTTCTTTTTTCTTTTAGCCTTTGTTTGGCAAGCTGCTGTAAGTTTTCGATAAGATCTTTAATACTATCCTAGAAAATTCATGATTTATTCGATAAAAATTATAATAATTGATAAGATCAAATAAGTCTGACAGTATGAACCTTCGATTCAAACATTGAAATTATCGGATAGCCGCGAGAAACCCGGCTCGCCCCATTTCCCTATTTTAATCCTTTTTATGGTGAAAGACCTTATTAGCTTAGGGCCCCTTACAATAGCTAATTATGGGTCTGAAAGTGATTTGTGGTAATTAAAGACTCTTATTATATTACAAATTGAAATTTCATTTCAACTTCATTTGAATTTCTGAACATTCTTTTCTATTTCTAGAATTTATTTCTTGGTGTAAAAATAGGATATGTGATATAAAAATGGAGGATCTATTATCTTTTCTCGTTTTTCTTTTTCAAAAAATGATCTTGGAGGTTGTGTAATGCTTACTCTCAAACTTTTCGTTTACACAGTAGTAATATTCTTTGTTTCTCTCTTCATCTTTGGATTCCTATCCAATGATCCAGGACGTAATCCAGGACGTGAAGAATAAAATAAAAATTTAGTTTTTCTTGCTTGATTTTACAATTTTCTTTCAATTTTTTTTAGCTATTCCACACGTTTAATTAGGAAAAAATAATAAGAGGGTTTGCGAAAATTGAAAGAAAAAAATAGAAAGTCATCAACGGAAAGAGAGGGATTCGAACCCTCGGTACGAATAACTCGTACAACGGATTAGCAATCCGCCGCTTTCGTCCACTCAGCCATCTCTCCCAATTGAAAAAGATAATTACTATGTTACATTACACATCAAGTAAGGATTAAAGAAAGTATTTCTTTCACATTCTTTATCGTTATTATATAATTAGCAATTCCATTTAGATGCTCAAAAGATCCAAATAGAAAGATAAATAAAGAAGACCTTCTTGCTTTTTTTTTGTTCGAGGTGCCTTTTGGGCCTGGCCCGGTCAATACCCAGCCGGGCCTTTTTTTTGTTCCAACGAATTCCCTTTATTTATAGGCAACATACTCTAAATACTTGGTATCTGTGTAACAATTTCCGTTCTGGGGTTTACATATACTTCTAATTTTTGTTATAATGGAAATGGAGAATGGTTTTTGATTCAAAAGAATCAATTAAGGATGTATCAATTTGTATTTTCTTATGTCATTAGGCAAACCAAATTTTATATTCAAATCTAAGAATAATTCACGAATTCTCAGTCAACGAATAGTTAATGGTTCCTGTTTGTCATAAATTTTAGCTTTTTTGAGTCAAAATAAAATTTGATTTTTCAATAGAAAAAGTGTAAGTTTTTCGGCATTGTTTGTTTTGAGATACTATACAATTAATCAAAGGGCTAAATAAAACACAATCAAAAAGGGAAAAGGGGTTTCTTTTATAATTTTTTTATTTTATATTTATTTAGAAAAAGGATGAATAAAGGGGATGCAAGTACAATAAACTAAAGTTTAGTAATCCAACGGTAATTTTTTATCCTGTTGTGTATCGTTTTGGCGGCATGGCCGAGTGGTAAGGCGGGGGACTGCAAATCCTTTTTCCCCAGTTCAAATCCGGGTGCCGCCTCATCAACAAATGAATAGAAATATCTTATTCTGCTCTGCTGATATAACTAAATATAATTTTCCCCAGCAAAATAGAATAAGGGGACTGTTGATACTTGGTTGATTCTAAACATCTATTCTGGTAATTTTGTAAAAGATTTCCAATCTTTGAATATAAAAAATAAAATATAAAAAATAAAGGTCGAAGCAAGACTTTTTGATTCCCTTCTACTGCTAATGTAATGTATACTCATTGGGTCTTAAATTACATCGGATAGCCGGGGGAGAATTCAACTACTAGTTAGGTAAAGTCCTTTCTATACTGTAATCTACATATATAGACTCGCGAGAATCTCTGAGTGTTCAGGCATTCAATCACTATTAGATTGAGATTGGATAGATTTTTTATAGAAAAAAGTAAAAAAAATAATTTTTTTTTTACCCCCCGTCAAGAGTATAATATACTATCTCCCAACTCCTTCAGCTAGACAATCGCGAAGGGGTACGCATTATATCAAATAGGAAATAAAAGTATGTAATAGATAACAATTTATCTATTTTTACTTTGAAGGGCAAGAAAAAAAAGAAAGGGCTCTCTTATTTTATTACTGGACGTTCCATTCCATTAGTAACATTCCTTTGTAGTGTCATTGTGTATTTTACTTGTGTTTAGTCTTTCCACATTAGAAATCATATAGGAATTTTTGAAATGGCTTTATTTTATTGGTTCATCAATAGTGTTTGGTCAGAATCCCTTTTTGACTCTGGACCATTCATTCTACTATTATTAGTGAGCAATAATGGAATAATTCTATCATAGAGATAAGGGACATAATTCACATGGATATAGTAAGTCTCGCTTGGGCTGCTTTAATGGTAGTCTTTACATTTTCCCTTTCACTCGTAGTATGGGGAAGAAGTGGACTTTAAAAGCACTCCTAATTTAGTTGAGGAATGAAACGCTATCAATTCTTTTATAGATCGTTCCGTAACGCATTTTTTATTTGAATTGAAATAATTTTGAAATAAAAATATCTTCATTTCAAAATTCCATTGGATTCTAGTGGAGAAATGTATTCTATAACAGTAAAACGATTATTTCAGATTCATCGGAATAAATAGATGTATCAAAGAAATAGAATTGGGTCCTACGTCAATTCTATATATGGATTAATAACTACATATGGATTAATAACTACATATATTGAAGATAGAAGCTAATAGAGTATACCAACTCTATTTACAACTTTATACACTACTATAACATAACACTACTAGAGAGTATGGTAAGTAAGAAATTTATTTCTTACTTACCATACTCTCGGATCTCATAGAATACCGCGGATTATAGCCCCTTGATTTCATTTAAGACGTAAAAATAGAATACTTTTCATTTGATTTCTTCAACTATTGATAAGAATTCAGAAGTCAAGTTTCATTTAAAGTAATTAATTGTTTTGACTGACTGTTTTTACGTAAATTATAAGTAGAAAAGCAGTAGGAACTAAAATGAACAGTGCAGTAGCAATAAATGCAAGAATATTTACTTCCATAATTTCATTGTTTTTTTTTTTTTTTTCACAATAACTCGGGATTTAATCCCATAGAGATGATAAATCTTTCACCTGTCAATTCAATGAATGCATTACCTATCGATGATCTTGAATCGGATCAATATCATGAATAACAATATCTGAGCTATTAAATTAATTTGTCGTCGAGAATTGAATAGTATAACATATGAAGATCTTTTATCCATAGTGAATCCAATCTTGGATTCCCGGACCAATAAAAAACACCTTTATTTCTCCTTATTTTCTGTTCTTTCTTTTTAGGTCTTCCTTGTAGAACCATCAAATGAAGTATCATCTAACCACGCGTCTGTTTCCATTAACTACAAAACCCCAACAAACAATACAAGCGAAGTGGAAAAAGAGAAGAATTAGGTTCTAAATTTTAATGATCTAATTTTCTTTGAAAGACGAAGAAGTATGATAAAAATGAGTCGCGGGAGAAAAAATGGAATATTCTATCAACTTCACTATTTTAGTTATTTTCATTTTTTTTAGGGTTTGTTCTTTCTTCGACAGAATCCTGAAAAAAAGAGGGGAAACCCCTTCAGAATTCAATTATGCTCCCCTTCTTTTTCACAGAAAATAAAGAGGCGAATTGATGTACTTATTGGATCCGTCGGGACTGACGGGGCTCGAACCCGTAACGTCCGCCTTGACAGGGCGGTGCTCTAGCCTATTGAACTACAATCCCATGGAAATAAGAAGAGATCTAGCAGAAAATTTGGATAGGTATTTCTTAGGCTCTACCATCTGATAGTAGGTTGCCAAATTGTTGGGCCGAGCTGGATTTGAACCAGCGTAGACATATTGTCAACGAATTTACAGTCCGTCCCCATTAACCACTCGGGCATCGACCCAACGCCTAATTCATTTTAGACGTTCCATAATCAACTTCCTTTCATCTCCCAGGCAGACTTGACAAATAAATATAAATATCATCAATCAAATGATATAAAATATGAAGTCCTTCTAAGTAGACTATTAGAAGGACTTGACAAACAGGGATCACTTAATAGAAAATCCCACTCCTATTCCTATAGTCTTGAGTGTTGTTACACCCCCAGAGGGACTTGAACCCTCGTTTTCTCCGTGAAAGAGAGAGGTCGTAACCACTGGACCATAGGGGCCTATGGCCACCTTGAGCCAGAAATAAACTAGAAACATAAATACTAGGTCCCGGGGGCCAACCACCCTTAGGAAATAAAAAAGCAATATAAACACATATAGTAGAAACACGTAGAAACATAGAAATAGTATAGTAGAAATAGAATAGAAATATGTAACAAAATAAGGAATTAAGGGCGGCTTAACTTAATATAACTCAAGGTGAAGGCCGCCTTTAGGATATGGATCAAACCGAAAAACTTGTTCATTATTCTGGAGGTTAATGGTAATCAAACTTTACCATTAAACTTTAAACTATACAACCTTGAAACTTTATTTCATTGGTCTTTCTCGTCTTTATCTCTATGATTCACAAAGCTGGGTTGGATCCCCAAGATCCTTTCCTTCGCATTGGATTTTAGTTGCTTTACCAAAAGATTATTTAGCCGGTCAAATTATTCAAATTCACCTAAGCCATATGAAATTAT